AGTAGCTGGCGGGGCTAGTGCTAGTGGTGAAGGAAATCAAATGGCAGAGAAGACACGGATTCAGACTTCTTTTTTCAAATAGCCCTTGGTGGTATGCAGATTCATTGAACGAAGAAGGCAGTCTTTCTTCCTCACGAACAAGATCGGAGCACCCAAGGTTAGGCACTCGATTGGATGTTCCCGTACGTACTCTAGAAGCAAGATCGCGAGACGTCCCTATAACACATCGCTGACGTCCTCAAGGCTTTCGTTGTCGAAGAGTGAAAGATCTCACAAGTCCTCCATACGTCAGTTTCTATTCCAGCCCAGCAACGAAGGTCGGTCTGCAACATTCCCTGGTACGAGTATGCAGCGTAGTGACTAGTTGATTCTTCAATTCCTTGAAGCCCGTTGCGTAGTCCGTGTCGAGTTGTCCAATCCTTTATCAATAGGTACAACGGCAATCAGCGTCCTTCAATTCATGCTAGTCGTTGAGAACTCAGCATGTCGTCGTATTCTGGCGAACTCCGAACCGTTGTTCCGAGTCAAGTAGCAAAGCTAAGGGTAGGACGAATTATCAAAAATGGAGCATTGCCCTGCTTTCGTGTCGAGAAGCAGAGTAGCAGATGACTTTCCCGAGGTCACAGACGTAACTCAAAAAAACTCATTCCTTTTGAATTAATTTCGAATAGTTCTTATCTTTGAACCACTAACATCCAAGTATCAACGATGCGCGAGACCTTACAAACAATCTGGTAAGCTTGAGTGGACCGACTGAGATCTAAAATACTATGGTTAGGAACAGCTTGACTTATCTCAACAAGTGCAATTTCTTTCAGGCTTATTCACTGAAATATTAGAAACCCTTTTTTCTTTCTTAATGACTTCGCTCTTCACTTACTTCATATCCAACTATTGATAGCCGGCCTAGTTTCAAAGGATACCCAGGGCGCTAAGCATGAATAGGAGACAGTGAAAAACAGCAATCAGTATAAGAACGAAAACAAATAGTAGAAAGGAGTTAACTTGGGTATAGGTTTCTAGCTTGGGTGGGAGGACTCACTCACTAGGGAGGTAGCCGCAAAAATAGGAAACATAGGGAGTAGCAGCAATTTCTAATAGGAAAGTAGGTGTAAGCAGCTACCCGATAGAAGTCTAACGAAAGTAGGAAAGAGTTTATTGAGTGACTTGAGGATAACGAAACCACTATCTATATAGATAGGATTTCCTATGCATAAGATTTCTGAGTAGTACTTGAAGCTTAGCACTAGCATTGGCATTTAGTAGTAGTTCTGGCAATGAGTGACTACCTCTATATACCTTGCTCAGGGAAAGGAATAGGCATATTTCTAAAAAGGATAAGCTGGCAAGCACAGGTTTCTAAACAGGAGTTAGGTATGGGTTGTGTGATTTGAACGACCAAGTAACGGATACAAGACATAGGCCCACTATAAAAAGGAGTTCATTTTTGCGTAACGGTGCAGTACCGGTATATCCATATGGTTTAGGTCAAGTAGTTGGATAAGCTGGATAGGTCAACAAGTGAGTACGTTGAGGGAGCCGTAGTTGATTTGTTTTTTCGTTTTCACGGGCAGAGACAGGTATAGTTGTTTTTACAAGGGCTATTGTTTAGCCAATAGAGACATATTGAATAGGTCAATGCTAGGAATATGCAGTCACAGATAAGATAAGTAAAGAATAAGTGAGTATGTACGAGTCAACTCATAGGTTTAGTAGGGCTACTAGAAAGAGGAGCTTGGGACAGAGCTAGCAAGATATGAACCACGAGCAGAGGTTGTCCCTTGAAAGAAGCACCGACCGGAATAACAGGTATCGAGATATGCATCTGGATAGGTTGTTTTAGCTAGCTAGGCATTTGCTTGTGATTAATACTTCTTAAGGTAGTTAGCTAAGCAAGTATGTATTCACGGAGAAGCAATGGTATAGGTTGAGTAGTACCGGTTTAGAAAGCTAAGTAAAGTATTTCAAGTATGCATGCGTGATAAGTCAAGCAAAACCCGGACGGAGTGGGAGAAGAGATGGATTTTTTGATTTGTTAGAGGAAGGAGATGCGGTGTAATATGTGTATGTAATAGGACTAGAAAGAGGCATGTATGGTATAAGTAAGGAATAGGCTTTCACAGAAAGGCATGGAATAGCTTAGAGGGATAGTATTTAACAAAGAAGCACGTACCGGTATAGGCATCTGGTTAGGTCAACAAGTTGTTGGTTGGCATTCAAGGTATGTGTAACGTTAAGAAACAGGTGCTAGGTATGAACGAGTAAGCTACTAAAAATAGGCGAGATATGGTTTCAATAGCCTAAGAGTGGCATTCATGGAAAGGGATTCACAGATAGGCATTCAGTGGGCATGGGAAAGTCAAGTTATGTATGCAAGAGACAGGTATGCACGGAATAGGGATAAGCGAGCACCGGGAGAGATATGCCAGTAATAGGACTAGGTTTAGAGAAATAGGCATATGTGAATAGGGCTACTAGATCATTAAAGTATAGGTTTTGGGTAAGCTCGCTCATATCGAAAGAAGAAATCGAAGGAAATGAAGCATAAGCTGACTAGGTCAAATCCTAGGCTGTTTCGATAGACAAAAGAAAATAGAAAAAAGTAGTGAGTGAGAAAGAAATAAGTAAAAAAATCAAAGACGACCCAGACGAAACAATTAGTGAAATCGTTCTATTTCCTCCATATCCTCAAACATATGCCTATCCCCGCACATGTTCTTACTCGCATATTGGACTTACGAAAGGTAAGCCTTATTCCCAGCTATTTAACTAAAAAAAAAACTCTTCACAATGCTTAACGCCCATATGTTCATTCTTTCTTTGCTTCTCATGTTTCCATGCTCCTTTCTGGTGGCAGGAGGCAAAGAAGAGACATAATGGAGATAATGATGGTTCAAATCCAACCATTCCTTGGGCGTGGTTCGAGCGAGAATTCAATGATCAGTATTTAGATGTTATGTCTCGGGAAGCGCTTCGACAGCAATTCGTTAGCCTAAAACAAGGGAGTGGTACTGTTCAGGACTACAATATGAAATGCGACAACTTGATGAGGTATGCTCCCGACATTGTGGCAGATGACTTCCGCTTGCGACGGCAATATCTGGAAGGGCTTCATCCCAGATTTACACAAATAATCGACCTTCCTGAGTGAGACTAGTGGATCTGATGGCACATGCGCTACGAGTGGAGTCATATGAGCCTAGCAAGGGTCAGCAAAGCTTTGTTCTCAATGTAAAGCCACGAGTTGATGGATCATCAATCAAGGCCAAGTCAGTCAATGAATTCCCCGCCATCAGCAAATCCAGCTAAGCAAAATTCTGGCGTTGTGAATTACGAGAAGGTTTGGTGTCGATATTGTCAAGGGAGACATCATGAGTCAACTTGCTACAGGAAGAATGGCACTTGTTACAATTGTGGTGGGCTCGGTCATTTCGCTAGGGAGTGTCCCAAGCCAAATTCAAAACTCATGCTTGGAGACCGAACCAAACCGATGACACAGGGAGTAGTGGCGAGAGGTGGCGGTACACAACAGCCGAGAGGTCGTGGAGGTCCCATCTCTCAGCGGGACGTGAGATTTGGAGGCAGAGGAGGCGCGCGAGTCACAGTTCAGGCACATCACAGCGAGGCTGGGGGACCAATCGACAGACTAGATCAGACAGATGACACTACCGTGGCCACAGAACTGATAGCAGGTATCTTCAATATTTCTGGGTGCTTTGCTTACGTACTGATTGATACTGGATGCAGTCACTCAGTATCATCTAAAGCTTGGGTCAAAAGATGTGGGCTGGCGACAATAGAGAGTGGAAAAACAATGTTTATCGGAACACCCACCTTTGAATTCTTCATTCAGGAATTGAGGTGTTCATACCTTAAGATACAGATTGCAGGACGAGAGCTAAGAGTAGACCCAATAGTTGCAAAAGCAGGACGATATGATGCTGGGCTTGGAATGGTTGACTATGCATCATGCCACGATTGATTCGCAGGAAGGTGACATTCCAGAAACCGGGGACTAAGCCATTTTCATTGCAATTCAGACAAGTTGGTGATCGAATCACGACAATCTCAGCTTTACAGGCACAGCATCTAATCGAGTCAGGTTGTACCGCCTACCTTGTATCAGCCATGCAGACGAAATCGGAGGTCAAGAACCTATCATCTATTCCAGTGGTGTCAGAATTTACCGACGTCTTCCATGAGACTCTACCAGGATTACCGCCTGAACGAGAGGTTGATTTATGCATCGAAACCAAACAAGCAACGGATGGAGCAACTAGCGCGAAAGCCGTTGCGCGTTTTGGTTTGCTTTATCCGCCATAGTAGAAAGAATAAGCTGCTTCTTGTTTAGGGCGGGCTATCTTGACTCTTGAGCCTGAGAGGGAGAAGGCTTCCCGCGTGGGCGGATTAGCAATCCCTAGTCTTCCATAACGCGTATTGGACTTATGTTTCCTCCTCCTCGAAGATGATGGATCTATCTGGTCACCGAAGCTAAATGGACCCGAGCTGTTGATGACCGAATAGAAAGGTTTATTTTCAATGGCAAGTCCTAGATGATGTAGGCTTTGCTTATCCTGGCCAACCACAAAGTACGCATCTCATGTGCAAAGAGACGATCTTCCGTCATAGACTATAATAAATAGTAAATGGACCGATCACCAGTTTATTGGCTCGTTCATTCACTCGCTGGGTAAGGAGGCTGTGACTTACAAGATGTCAAAGGGAAACCATTGTGGAAGTTCTTCGGTAAAGGGCTTTAAGCGAGTAGGGGTAGCTGATACTACGGCAGGGATTCGCGAAGAGCAACGCCTTACGATGTTCATGACCAATTGGTCAGCATCTAGCAAGAAAATGGATGCGTCGCCGTGGCTTATGACTTTCGAACCCTTTTATGCCTTTGATACCACCCTCGGTAACGCACTAATAGACCCCGCTGTTGACTCACGTTGGATTCAATCGATTGCTTTCCGCATTTCTAGCCACGTTTCAGCCCTATCCTTCTGTTCTTTATGCAGTAGTTGGTTGTTTATGGCCAGCCAGCCTAGAGACTAGGGATAAGATCAAGCAATAGCCGGCATTCAATTCTTCTTTACATCTGCAGCTCCAAGAAAAGAATCAGAAATTGAACCTTTCCACCAAGAGCCAGCCTATAGTGAAATTGGTAAGTTGAGGGCGCTAAGCCTTTTGTTTAAGATGAGTAAGGGCTCCTTTTTTTCACACAACCGGGAATAAGAATAATCCGAAAGTCGCTAGATTAGGAAAGCATAGGATCGAAGTCTTGAACGGACTCATTCACTGCCTCAGAATATGCCCACGCTGCGCGCCCTTGACATTTTGCATCACTGTACATCTTTTCTCCATTAGCCCCACACGAACCAGATTTGCTTTTTGAAGCACTAGAAAAGCCAAGCAAAACTCCAAAGTGCCCGGGCCTGCGAAAGCTGAATGAGGGTAGCCTCTCAATTCCTTGATATTAGTAGGAAACGGCATCCCCAGTATGTCTTTTGTTTTGGCGGGATACACCTTAATCCCTTTCTTTCGTACTCAGAATCCGAGGTTAGAATATGCTCGACTGATCCTATTTCACTGTCACCACCTTTGCTTCTTCGGTTGATGAGTCTCAGGTGACTCTATTAGATTCTTGGGTCGGGGAGTTTTCAGTTTCTCTAGTGGGAGAAATGGTGTTTGACAGGAGGGCCAACAGTGTTAAGAAAAACAAAGGAGATTCTGGCAAGAGCTGGGATACATAAAAACCAAATGCTTAATGTAGGGGATTTTCATACTGTCAGATCAAGAAGGGTTAGGGGAACCATTCAATGCCAGAGTAAGCTGGGATTAATACAGCTTAATTGAAGACTTCTTTCTCTTTTTACCGAAGATCATTCTTCCCGAATAGAGTACGCGTAAGGATCTTCACTTTTTTATTAGTAAGGAGTAGCGAAAAGAGACTTTCTATTTCTCAGAAGCCTGCCTCCATCTGGCAGCTTTTTTTCTCACGAAAGACCCTTTGACTTGATAGCCAGAACGCCGATGAAAGAGAACGGAAGGAAGTGTACCGCGTAAGTAAGTCTCCTAAAAATAAGTAGTAGCCCTATCCGATTCATTCTCCTATGCCTACAGATCGATTTTGAGCCGATGATCAGAGTGTTTGTTTGGAAGGAGGTAGTCCCATGTAAGTGGATGTAGGCAGATAGCCTTCCCTTGTTGAAGAGGCTAGTCTTTGTTTCGGATTCCCATGTTGACGAAGAAAGTGCCCGAGCTATCACATTTCTTAAATTTCTTATTCGAGGGATTTTGATGTTTACGATTTGCGTGTTTGGGTGAACCTTGACCAGCCTCGGTATCTAGTGAGCCAATGAAATTTTCTTCCAGAGAGGAGCCTTACCTAAAGAAGAAACTATGCCCCTGGTTTGAAGCGAGAAAAGACAGCCTTTACCATCTTGACGATAACGAGTCACTAGTCTACAACGTAAGCAGATTCCTGAACTGACCCAGCTCTACTTATGCAAGTCCGGCACAGACAATTCACTTATATCTTGAGTAGCTAGCTATATAGGATCTAGAGAGCTATCTTCTTTGTTGAATGCTCTTTGAGAGTAGTAGAGCCAAGAGGAATAGTACGTTGACCAGTGCTACAAGTTTGGAGTTGAAGCCCGAGCGTTAGCGAGTTTCTTTTTCACATGAGATGTAGGCAAGCACTGAGGTAGCCGATTCCACTCCGAACTCCGCGCCTTTCCATACACTCTTACTCCAAACCATTTGAGAAAAGCATACTGCGTCTTATTGCCAGATTAACGTCCGGGCCAAGCACGCACCGATTGCACTCTGACCTTATCTTGTCAGGCGTAGACGAGACAAGCAATGAAACGAAGAATTTACTAGTGAAGCCCAAGAAAAGCGGAGACAAACCCAGGAAGAGATCTGATCGAGAACGCTGCGCGCCTTTTCCACTTACGACAATATACGAAACACTTCATGATATCGCAAAACACAACCACAATCTAGATCCGTCAAAATGTGAGTTGGTAGCCCGCCCGTGCAACTTAGAAATGTGGTATAAGAACAATCGGGCAACATCGGGAGCAGTAAATGGGTTTACCGAGTATAAAGAAGAGCTGATGTTAGAACGCTTCAAAGCCCGGCTAGTAGCCAAAGGTGCGGAGCAAAGAGGAAGGAGTAGATTTCACAGACACTTTCAGCCCTGTTGTTCGACCCACATCAGTACGTGTTGTACTTACCATTGCCTTATCTTTTGGTTGGCCATTACATCAATTGGATGTCAATAATGCTTTTCTGCATGGTGACTTGGAAGAGCCGGTTTACATGCTTCAACCACCGGGTTTGACTGATCCAACCTATCCACAGCATGTTTGTAAACTTAGAAAGGCGCTCTATGGCCTTAAACAGGCTCCCCGTGCCTGGTACAACAAATTCCAAACTTGCTTGCAATCACTAGGCTTTCATTCTTCTCAATGCTTCGCCCTTCCTTATTCCTCTTCGTCTTGGTATGATACTTTCCTAAAAGCAAGGATTTTCTGAAAAAAATGATCTGATCTAACAATTGAATGAAAGCACATGGTTTCGGATCCAAGCACATGGTTTGCGGCTCTGGGCAAGGGATGCTGTAGTTTTTTCTGCTAAAAAAAGAACTGTTATTATTCGCTCCACTCTTGCCATCACGCTCTGTCTTGAGCATCTCCCACATCTAACTGCAAGCCTTGCTTTCCATTGGCTGATTCTCTGTTCCAGGTACAAGTCAAGTGGTCCGGGGATGGATTCCTGGTGAAGAGCACTTTTGGATTATCTAGTTGTTGCTTTGACTACCCCAATACCCAGGATTAAAGAAATACGATTCCTAGCGCTAGAAAAATGCATATATAGGGTCCAGAATTCATGCAATGGAATGAAATAAGGGTTTAAGCCGGGGAGGCAAAGGGGATTGCTATCGTCACCCTTTCTCCCGGTGTATGTGAAAGAGAAAAAGTGACGAACTTTTTTTCTTTTCGGTTGGTTGGTCCAAAGAACGAGAGTCAGCTTCCTTAAGTCCGTTCTTCCTCAGTAGCTCAGTGGTAGAGCGGTCGGCTGTTAACTGACTGGTCGTAGGTTCGAATCCTACTTGGGGAGATTTGATTCATTCTGAATTCGAATTGATAGTTATAGCTTTTCTGACTAGCGACCCCTGTCCTTCTCCTTTTTCTTTTCTAAAGACGCAGCAGAATCGTCAAACGGGACATCAAAAGTGGGAAGTTGATTGTAGGATTTCTATTCCTCACTCTCGTATAGGTGAACTTGGTTCGTTCAATGAAAAGGGATAAGAAGGATCCACTGGGAATGAATGGGAAGACTGGGGTAGTATCTTCATTAGCCGGAAGGAATTAGTCTCCACTAGCGTAATTCGAAGAACGAACAAGAAAAGGCGTCACTGTTTAGGTAGGAGGATGGATGGATGTGGTCCAATGGCTAAAGCTCTGCCAGCTTCTTGTAGACTGGCAGTCTCCGAGAGGAACCTTAACCCCCCGGGGGGAGGCCGGGTGGGATGGTATACTTTTTTTTCGCCACAAGTGGGAACTCAGTCCTTGGTAAGACACAAGGGGGGAAGGAAGATCTTCACTCATTCATTAAGTGCCTGCGGTGAGACGCGACCCACAACAAACGAAGGGGGTGGAGGGAGACCGAAGAAGGAACAATTGTCTTGAATGCTACGCTGGGATCAGCAGCTTCCAGTGAAGACAAAATGAGTCGGGCAGGAAGAGGAAGATCGTGCGGGGAAAACGGGGTTCGAACCCGCGACTTCTGGCGTGACAGACCAGCACTCTAACCAACTGAGCTATTTCCCCCTTTCGTAACTACTGTCGATTCAACAGTCACCTACCGGTTACCTTTGTAACTATACCAAAACCAAAGTAGCTGTACAACAGAATGCCCTTCGCCTTTAGTACTTTTTTTTTCTTTTGACGACAGTAGAAAGAAATGGCTCTGCTCGCTTAGACTCGGGGCTCCGCGCTCTATCAGCTATCAGTTAGTTGGCGCTACGCGCGACTTCAGTTGACAAAAGCGAACAAGATAGCGCTAGCGCCCGCGGTTTCGTTTGTTCGCCTTCTAAAAGGCCTACTGACCTGCCGGTGAAAAGCCGGTTACAAAATCAATAATAAGACGTAGGTAGTGCAAAAGTACCAAAACAACTGAAGCCTACATCCCACTACGTCTGGGTTCCCCCTTCCTATGAACCTTGAGTCAGAGGTCTTACCTTGAGTCAATAGGTAGGGTCAACTATACCAAAGTGGAAGGGCCACTATCTAAGCTATTAGTGGGCTGGTTTGAACTATTGATTTACTGAATCGAGTGAAGCTGTGTTGCGTAACAAGACTATAGGTCGCCAAGGCCTAGAAGTACAAGTGGTCGCCCTAACGGCCACTCTCAAACTCACTACTTGAGTGACGAAAGTCACTTAGCTTCTTTAATAGGGCTTTCCTTTCAGTTACTCCGGGGCCCCGGGAAGAGGAAGAAGGAGATAGAGCAAAGGGTCTCCTCTTTCTGTCCGCTCTTCCCGGCATGTAGAGATCCGATTGGGCTTATAGTTTAATTGGTTGAAACGTACCGCTCATAACGGTGATATTGTAGGTTCGAGCCCTACTAAGCCCATCTGACCTGCTTAATCAATGACTCCGGTAGTCACCTGAACCACTCTCTCGGATAGCCCACAGCCTCTCTTCTGGATGCGAAAGAAGATTCGATCAACGTACAAGGTTTGCCTTCTTGTGAGAAGGAGGGAATTGTGTTCTCAGTGCAAAAGGAGTCTTTGAGAAGGTTCAGTGAGTCTGAAGAGAGAGAAGATCAGTAGAGCAGTCCGGCAGCAGTTCGGGGGTCAGCTTTGGGATTTGCCTGATCGACCCCTACCAGTGTATTAATATACAAAAATGAAGATTGACATTCGTATGTACAATTTACTGGTTCTTCCTCCCGAATTGAGACCCATTGTTTATAGGTCTGGGGATAAAGTAGTGACTTCGGATATTAATGAACTTTATAAGAGAGTTATCCGTCGGAACAACAACCTTGCCTATCTATTAAAAAGAAGTGAATTAGCACCAGCAGATTTAGTAATGTGCCAGGAAAAATTGGTACAAGAAGCCGTGGATACACTTCTTGATAGTGGGTCCCGCGGGCAACCGATGAGGGATGGTCACAATAAAGTATACAAATCACTTTCAGATGTAATTGAGGGTAAAGAGGGGAGGTTTCGCGAGACTCTGCTTGGGAAACGGGTCGATTACTCGGGGCGTTCTGTCATTGTTGTGGGTCCTTCGCTTTCATTACATCAATGTGGATTACCTCTAGAGATAGCAATAAAGCTTTTTCAGCTATTTGTAATTCGCGATTTAATCACGAAACGTGCTACTTCTAATGTCAGGATTGCTAAAAGGAAAATTTGGGAAAAGGAACCCATTGTATGGGAAATACTTCAAGAAGTTATGCGGGGACATCCTGTACTGTTGAACAGAGCACCTACCCTGCATAGATTAGGCATACAGGCTTTCCAACCCACTTTAGTAGAGGGACGTACTATTTGTTTACATCCATTAGTGTGTAAGGGTTTCAATGCGGACTTTGATGGGGATCAAATGGCTGTTCACCTACCTTTATCCTTGGAAGCTCAGGCGGAAGCCCGTTTACTTATGTTTTCTCATATGAATCTCCTGTCTCCCGCTATTGGAGATCCTATTTGCGTGCCAACCCAAGACATGCTTATCGGACTTTATGTATTAACGATTGGAAACCGTCGAGGTATTTGTGCAAATAGATATAATAGTTGCGGAAACTCTCCAAATAAAAAAATAAACTACAATAATAACAATTATTATAAGTATACGAAAGATAAAGAACCCCATTTTTCTAGTTCCTATGATGCACTGGGAGCTTATAGACAGAAACGAATCGGTTTAAACAGTCCCTTGTGGCTCCGATGGAAACTAGATCAACGCATCGTTGGGTCAAGAGAAGTTCCGATTGAAGTTCAATATGAATCTTTTGGGACTTATCATGAGATTTATGCCCACTATCTAGTAGTGGGAAATAGAAAAAAAGAAATCCGTTCTATATACATTCGAACCACTCTTGGTCATATTTCTTTTTATAGAGAAATAGAGGAAGCCGTACAAGGATTTAGTCGGGCCTATTCATACACTATCTAAACAAGGAAGTTAAATTCGGCGATGCCCCTTTCGGGGGGCATTCCGATTTCGCTAGTACCATCTTTTTTGCCGCGCAAATCCAGATTGAGATTGAGGAAAGGGAGTAAATTAAGTTTTCGAATCACTGACTCAGGCCCATTGTCGAATCCTACTCAGCAATTGTCGAATCCTACTCAGCCAAAAAAGGGGGTACTTATGTATGGCAGAACGGGCCAACCTGGTCTTTCATAATAAAGAGATAGACGGAACTGCTATGAAACGGCTTATTAGCAGATTAATAGATCATTTCGGAATGGGATATACATCCCATATACTGGATCAAATAAAGACTCTGGGCTTCCATCAAGCCACTACTACATCGATTTCTTTAGGAATCGAGGATCTTTTAACAATACCCTCTAAAGGATGGTTAGTCCAAGACGCGGAACAACAGAGTTTTCTTTTGGAGAAACACTATTATTATGGAGCTGTACACGCGGTAGAAAAATTACGCCAATCCGTTGAGATATGGTATGCTACAAGTGAATATTTGAAACAAGAAATGAATTCGAATTTTCGAATAACGGATCCTTCTAATCCAGTCTATCTAATGTCTTTTTCAGGAGCCAGAGGAAATGCATCTCAGGTACACCAATTAGTAGGTATGAGAGGGTTAATGGCGGATCCTCAAGGACAAATGATTGATTTACCTATTCAAAGCAATTTACGCGAGGGACTTTCTTTGACAGAATATATAATTTCCTGCTACGGAGCCCGAAAAGGGGTTGTAGATACTGCTGTACGAACAGCGGATGCTGGCTATCTTACACGTAGACTTGTTGAAGTAGTTCAACATATTATTGTGCGTAGAAGAGATTGTGGTACTATCCAAGGTATTTCTGTGAGTCCTCAAAATGGGATGACGGAAAAACTTTTTGTCCAAACACTAATTGGTCGTGTATTAGCAGACGATATATATATTGGTTCACGATGCATTGCTTCTCGAAATCAAGATATTGGAATTGGATTAGTCAATCGATTCATAACTGCCTTTCGAGCACAACCGTTTCGAGCACAACCAATATATATTAGAACCCCCTTTACTTGCCGGAGCACATCTTGGATCTGTCAATTATGTTATGGGCGGAGTCCCACTCATGGGGATCTGGTCGAATTGGGGGAAGCTGTAGGTATTATTGCGGAAATCTATTTGATTTGATACATTGTGGTCGGTAACGTTGGTGAATTAACAGAAACGGAAAGAGAGGGATTCGAACCCTCGGTAAACAAAAGCCTACATAGCAGTTCCAATGCTACGCCTTGAACCACTCGGCCATCTCTCCTACATAATCTTATTATTGACCAGAAACTGAGTGAATAGCGAGTTTTCGTATCCCTGCAAGTACAGGTACAACCGATCACAGGTTCCATAGGGAGTTTTACTTCCTTTCCAATTTCATATTTATCAACAACAACTTCTCTCATCCCCACGGATCTATTCCAAATTCTGGAATCGTCCCATGTTTCTATTTCGATTGTATGGCGTATACACGTTCTGCAAACAGAACGTATGGTTACTTTACTCTATTTTCTCATGGCTTGTTAAACCTTTCTTTTTTCTCTTTGGATCATAACCAAATCAAAACTTCTCGAGTTATCAGAATCCATAGTCAAATTCAGTCCTTGGTTATTCAAGTTAGATGAAATAGTAATAGTTTGGCTCATTGGTATACTACGAAATCCAATCTGATTCAAATATTTCATATCTCTCCTTGTCGGGACAATTTGAGCAGAAAGCCCATATCTATTATCTATTTTTTAGAATCGAATTAGTCTGTTTTTTTGCTATTTCGTACTGTATAATTCCATTGTTTATGGGATCATTTTCCCCGAGGGTTTCCAATCAATGGGGGCGTAGTATAGGTAGTTAGAGAGGCTCCCCTAGCTTGAATTCTTTTTACCCATTCTTAGAGAGTGATAGGTTTTATTTTTCCGTACCGTAATAGAAGAGCTCAGAAGAAAGACCTAATTATGTAAAAACACGACCATTCAAGCTAAAGATCAGAGGATCCGTAATAGGACTCTCATAGACTTGCCAGGAAATATAAAATTTGGAATCGGCTTTTGCGCTAGGCTCAAACTTGAGGGACGGAGCCTTTTATTTTGTTCGGGGAGTGGATTAAGAACGTTTTAGCCCCTCCCCTCATCTTTGATGTAGGAATGTCGCTATAAGACGAATAACCTTATTCCATGGTGAGTTTAGCTACCTCCAGAAAGTCAGTGTCTGAGTTATAGTCCGCGCGATCCATTCAAAGTCTGAGTTTCTAGAAAATTCCTTCCTCACCAAGTAGTCTTCTTGGCCCTCAAAAGGAGACAGCCGAGCTAAATGATCCATACGAGTCACTAGCTTGGAAGCCATTTGCCTTCAATGCAGTTTTAGAACTTTAAGTGTAAATATTTTCCCTTACAGGTTACTTGAAATAGACCTCATCTTCATAAACTTATTTTATAGCCGGCTGTCCAAAGAACTCCAATTGAAGATCGAAACTCGCTAGGACATTTCTCTGGCATGGTTCATATAGAAAAAGAGATATTCATGTTCCTCTGTAAGTAGAAAAAAGTTTGATGGTGTTTTGGGTATACAGAATCTCTTAGAAATGAACAGGGCATTGATTGCTAAGTGGTGCTTTCGTTTCAAGGACCCCACTGTCACAGGTCTTTGGAAGCAAATAATAAGAAAAATGTATAAAAGAAAAAAAGATGTATTCACCATTATAAAATGGTGTTGTCTCTGAGAAACACAACATTGAGTTAGGCTGTAAATACTTCGTTGGAAATGTTTGGATATATTTTTATGGAATGATAGATGTTTATGTGACTGTACACTGGCACGCCTATATCCAACTTTGTTTGCAGCTTGCTATGAACAGGAGATTACTGTGGCTAAAGCTCTGGAACATGATAGTTTGCATTTTCCTATTTGAGTACAGGACGTTGTTCAGAGTGTTGGGCAGCATTGTGGAGAGATCACCCACAATTTGATTGTGATGTAGCTTTATGATATCTCCTCAAGGTATAGGGGCTTGCTTCTTACTAAAGGAATGGGGGAAAACGGATTTCTTGAAAAAGCATAGAAAAAGAGTGATCCGCAGACTTACTAATGTTCTCTGGCCAGGCCCGGGATTCATCTCCCCCAATCCCAATACATGCTACTTCTGATAAGTCATGGTGCCGTGGTGGGTGAACAACTCTCCAAACATTCAGGAGCTCCTCTTACAACCAAGCCAGGCCTATGTGAACTATCCGGGTACAGCTTTCTTCGTATTCCATGAGCCATGGGAATCTGCCCTTATTGAACTGTGCTCTGTCAGAGATTCTGACCTGTCTTTGGTTCTCTGAATGGATCGAAAGACGGAAAGTAACGCGCCGTAGTTACTTTCTCTTTCGTAGTGTATCTCTCGTGCCTACGTGTATCACTGGGTCAAAACATAGGTTCGAGAAGAACTAATGTTGTGTTTCGCCTCCTCGTCAATAGTATAATTTGACTATACACGAATCACCACGCCAGAGGTTAACCATGGGGGTGACTCCTTCCCACCGCGAGGAATGTGTGGAGCGGGGAAGGAGTAGCACAAGCATTGCTGAATAAGTGACTTACTTAGTGACTCTTTGAATTATACTCCCCTGGGAATAACACGAGAGACAGAATGATTTATTTGAGACTCGATTAATTAGCTTAGCTGGGCAAGCAAAAAGACAGAAAGACATAGCTGCTGGGAAGAGTTGGTTGGAAGAAGGCAGGTAAGATGGAGCCAATTACCAATTCCGGGCGGTGCGCTTAGAGGATAAAGCCCGATGCTTTTTCTTTCTTTTCTATGATATGCAAGTGCTAACTAAATAAATCAATGCAAAAGAAATTCATTTAGCATGACCCCCTAACTTCAGTCAGTCTGGTAAGAAAGGGTTCTAAGCGGCGCAAAAAACAGGTAGAAATACCAATTGACATATCAATCGGGCAGTAGTTCACTAGCCAGAGTGGAGCATCTTCAAAGCAATATGACAGCCCGCCCATAGGAGGAGATTGACCGCCCCAGTAGGCATTTGACCGCGAGTTCAGGTGTGTGTTCATGTCCTCTGTTCTCTACTTTTTCTCGTAATTAGTGTGGCGCTACTTGTTTGGCCTGAAACTTTCGCTTGGCTTGTGAAAAGCAGCATTCATTGAAAAGTTCCACTTTATGATGTGAAAATCCCTATTCAAAAGTACGGAAATGAAAAAGGAACATGTTTTCTTTTTTTTCTATCAAACTCCAAATTCTTGTAGGATGAATCAAACCAATCGGCCATTTCGCAGTCCATCTATCTTCTCGAGTTACGCTTGACAGTGCACAGACCCGTCTTAAGACCCTTATTCCCAGAATTACCAGGGCTAGCCAACTAAATAGAAAACCTGGCCCCATAGCTGGTCTTCCATATGCACTCAAGCAGGACCCCTACTTTAATAAGTCTGCAATTAGAATAATGAGGGGATAGCAGCGAACTCTATTAACAGACTGAACTTTACCTGTCTCCCCTTTTCTTTTTTCTTCCCTGACCGGGGCATGAGCCCGAACAGACTGATTGGCATCATCAAATCTCGTTTACAAGGTTTCAACTGCTCTAGTGGGAGTTGCTTTTTCCTATGCTGGCTTCATTAAAGAAATTGCATTGCGCGCTCTTTCCTTCCCAAAGAAGATTCCTTAAGAAAGCAAAGCTTCCGTCTCGAACTCCGAGTGCTTTCCAAGGGGATCTGGTTAGCCTTATACATCTCCTCTTATACCCGAATCCATTCAATTAATTCCTCGCTGTTTATAGGCTCGCTCCATCCGCAATAAGAGCATGACAGATTTCTGACTTGCCCTTACTTAATATAATAGCCAGAACATGATTTCGATAGAGGATTTCCATTTCTAAATCAATGGTTGGTTCGGGACCAGGGACGGTCCGTTTCCAAAAAAGGTACTTTTCTCTACAAGATGTGTTTTCCAGTCATTATATATAGTAGTAATGTAATGATAGAGATTTTCTAACGACTCTGAAGGGCCAACCCTTCCTCGAGCTATCTACTTGGAGCGAGCGCACTACTTGTTTAACGCGGGCGGGCAGGCAGGTCGAACTCTAATTCTAGAAAGAATCTATCCCAATTCTCTTTCTTGGTTTAGCAGCTCGTCCCAAACTAGTCTTTCTCAGGTAAGCGAGGATTATATATATTACTATCAATGTGTGTTCAATCGACGTTATCGAGCCAAAAGAGCTCACATGAACCTTGCGAAAGGTGTCTTGCAGGAACATAGCCTTATCCAGAAAAAAGAATACCCGCCCTCACCTCTTTCCTGCGCGAGTAAATGCTCGTTCAACTACAAGTGGTCACTACTTCGCGGAATCGAAGGGAAATGGTTCACGAGTGGAACAAGTCTTTATTGTACGACCCTAGATCTACTGGAAAAAGAATTGACATGCAACTGAGCCGCAAACAACAAAAGAGAAATCAACTATGAAAAACCAGTCCACTTTCCAACTCCTATCTTTCTGATTTCCTCTTCTACATCAGATTCGTCTTTCCCCCAGCTTCCCTTTCATTTCCACTGGCTCCTGATCTCCCCTTATAGTGAAGATGTTTCCTTTGGGTGTTGGCTTTTTCATTGCTAAATGTGCTGTTGACACAATCGCTCGCAATTCCCATGAAGATACTTAATTCCTTCCTTCATATTGCTTAGTCTTGCTCGATAGAAATGGATTGAAAAGTTGATCCTTTTCTAAACGGTAACTGGAAACAAACATCTTATTGAAGCAAGCGAAATCACTGCAGAAGGGCTTAGTTGAGTCAAAGTTGGCGCTATATATAGCCAGTTAAGGAATCTCACCTAGCTGGAACCTACTCCAACTGCTGACAACTCATACTACGATCTTTTCTCGCCTAGTGGAAATTGTGATATCAATTTCGATAGAAGTAATGTGCCTTTCATTTCCCTATCCAGTACTGGCATCATCTTATTAGCCATCGGCTTGAAGAGAGGATCCTGGCTGTCATCCCAGTCTCAGCTTCATTCCCTGGTGGAAACCATTCACTCGGGGCGATCAATTCCTAGCGCAAGAGCGAATGCTTAGGATAGGAATCGCTATCGCGCTAGGAATCGTAGTCATATATATCGTAGGAGGAGCCAGGCAGTACTCGCTTCGAATGGAAGGATCCGTACAGGTTATACTCCCTTACCCGCCCGAGGAGCCGTAGAGGACTTGACTAACCACTTGAAACCAGGCACCCTAAATGCTTCGCCTGGCTATTACCATCCAAAGAGGAAAGACTTTGTTTGACCAGCAGGAATGTATTCTTGGAGCTATGCGAGGACAGAAAGCAGTAAGTAAGTTCTCTCTCATTCAGTTGTTTTTCCAGCGGTGAGATTGATCCCTGTAGGTTTATGAAGACAGGCTTTCGAGGACAAATCTACTATTTATCTTCTTTTCTTTTTGAAACAATTCTCTATAGCTGGTCTGCCCACTGGCCTATCCTACTTTGGTTAAGGTGATTGGAGATTGCTCAATCAGAAAAGGAAAACATTCGATCCTTGCAAAGCTTCAGGACATGAATTGGAATGAAAAAGAAATGATTACTTCAAACTTTAAGAGAGATGGAGGACTCCCAATCGGTTTAAGCAAGAGCTTTAAAGTTGAGAAAGAAGAAGGGCCGAAGGCTTTGACATTCAATCAACGGAGTTGTTTTGTATTCGATTCTTTCTATTTCTTCTCTATCCTTCTTCTCTGCCAACCCTACCTTACCTTATTGAATGCCTTGCACTTGCTTTCTCGTCTCAATCCGACGTTCTTCTTTCGACGTGTGAACCTATGAACTTCTCCAACGTCGTAGCTTTAGGTCAATCCCTAGTAGCTTTCTTTGCCGACCGAGCCATCACTCGCCTTCCTACTACCTACTATAGGCTTGCTCCTGAAGCTGGAAAGTAACGAACGAAGTGAAAAACTGGAATCTAGATTGTGGTGCTTCATCTCTAGAATGGGCTCTTTACTCACCAACAAACACCATTCCACAGCTTCAACATGCTACCAGTACAATCAGAATTGGAAAAAGGATGAGAGTGGCATTGGCTTTAGGGGATGTTGCTGGCTCTATAGTAATTGGATCGGTCATGGTGCATTTTGGAGAAGGATTGGATTGGATAGATAGCTTCTACCTCTCAGACGTGACAACAGTAGGTTATGGAGGCCTGATCGACCATGGAAGGAAGACTCCGCAGATGCTATATGAAAACTCTGCATAGGAGGAGACACTAGCATCTCCACTTGGCCCTTCTAGCATAATCACTGAGACCCTACTTGCGTACTCGGATTACTGAAGGCAACCTATTTGAAAATGGGCTTCCGGCCTACTCAATCCTTTCCCTTTCCGCGTCTCCACATTGAAAAGGGGGGTCCCTCCTCCCCCTGCTAGCTAGATATGGTGGGGTGCTTTCTCTTGATCAGAGTCTCCATTTTGAGATGGCAAACCCGGCTATAAGGGGATAGCAGAGCCCGTGCATAAGATGCTGCCTGGCTGCTTCAATAATAAGCAAATGGATAGCGCTCTGCCTACAGAAACCAAACCTATTGTTTGCAGCCCTTCCTTACAGAGAGCGAAATTCCGACCCAACGTCTATAAAGAGAAATAACAAAAAGTAGAGTAGGGAGGACAGACCGGTACACAGGCACAACATCGTGCAAAGAAAATGAAAAGTAGGGTCTTCAATCAGAATGATAATTATTCTCTATTTCCATGACCTGCACTATACGCAACGAAATAAACTCCCAGGCTTCCTACCTGCTACCTATTTCTCACTCACAAGAGCTTCGACCTTGCTTATACTTGAATTTCTCTTGCCTTCATTCCCATAAGAGAAAAGCTTTCCTACCCTAGTTCCTAAGCATAGACATTTCCTCTTTATTTACTATTAGATAGAGTAGAACGACTGTACCAAGCACCATCCCTATGTTGACTAATGCCATGCAAAGAAATCTACTCCTATGAATTCACATCTCTTTTCCATAAACTCCTATGAGAGGACCACTGACGACAAGACAACAGAAAAGTAGCTTACCCAAAGCTAATCCTCAGTTTCAACCAGTACAAAAGCAAAGCTTGTCCCAGCCTCATTAGACTGAAAAGAATTACCCCTGCCTCTGTTGGGTCCGGAACGGCGGCCCCTGCTGGAGTGAAACCTTCCACCATTTTCGCTCATTATCATATCCAACGAATATACATCGGATAGCTTTCTTGTCGAATTTACTTCGGCTCGCTCTTTTGATAGCCAAGAGTCCCGATCTTTCACTCCATCATGCCTTCGGTAAGGGCTGGCTCACAAGATACAGCCAGAGGTGTGTCCTTGCTTGTATTATCAGAAATCACCGATCCACCAACCCTTGCATTTCGTTCTAGTGACAAGGACCTACCTTCAAGCTGAGCGATTGAGCTCTGTTATAGCTGCCATTTCTTATTCATATTAGACCACTGACCAAGAGGAAACCATAATAATAATGAGAGATAAGATGCAGCTCACTTGGAAAAAACCCTGTTCTTATTCCTTTACTTGTGTTCAGCTTTGTCATTGGTATGACAATCCGTTCTGTCAGACCCATCATAGGCTGTGTAAGGTATTATTGCCGTCACTTCAACAACTGAAAAGGTTTTTTCTAAAGTCGCCACTAGGACACTTGTTAGGAAGGCCTGGGAATGACCCTCTAGCCCTCCAATCTGAAAAAGCAGGAATGCAGGAAAATCATCACATTAACTACGCCATTCTTGAGCGCCAATCAGTATCCTCCTAGATTCTCATGTGTTGAGTATCAAACAAAAGATCCCATGTTCGGTTGGTCAGATCAATTCGGCTTTACCCATTCATTGTTTTATCGAGGCAAGACAAAAAGGGACAGTTTTCTTATCTTTTGAGGTCTCAACGAACGGTTCTTAAATCATTAACGGATGCAGAAATGGGACAAGTTATTACCGGTTTGAGGGGACAATGGTTTTCGAGGTTGTTTCACCAATCTGTTGAATTGGAATGGAGCTCACGACCGTGAAACCCCTCGTTGTTTGATGGCACCTATCTTGTTCCCTTCGGGGAGAAATACTACTCTTGTTTTTCTTGTTCCTGTTGTTCTTCTTTCTCGAAGAGATGGGTGCACCGCCTTGGAGAAGGTAGTGTGCCTATCGACGACTCCTTTCCATTGTATGGGAGGATATCTTCTTTGTTGTAGCTGAACTGATGTATGAATAAGGAGAGTGTGAATGGGGATTGGAGAATGCCTTGCAATGAATTACGGATCCTTCTTGTATGTCCTCGAGAGGAGCCTCTAATGACCTTTCCACACCAGTTTGAGGGAATCCAATCCAGGTGGGAACTCCTAGAATGGGGTTAGAACTTGTTTTTCTTCATAAATATGGGGAATCTGCCATCGAACTACCACTGGTATGATCCGTCTTCGATTGACCAGCATCAGGTATCGGCTAATGGCATTTTAGAAAGCTTCTCTTCCCTTGTTGGGTTCCTACCGTTTACTAATAATAAGAGTAGTGGTGCCTTTAGATTGATTTTCTTGTCTGTCTTTGAATGAGAGATGCATAAACTAAAGAAAAGATATGCCCATCTGGATAAATAAATCAAGGTGCTATTATATTACTAGGGGCGATCCTCTTTTGGTGGGGCAAAGGGAACGAAGAGAAGAGGTTTAGTATAAGAACAGAGGAAGGGTTGGAAAAAGATGAATCGGACTTGGCAGATTGAACTGAAGACTATAAAGAAGGAGGAAGAAAGCCCATAATTATCATGTATGACAAGGTTGTTCTTATCATGGTGAAACTGTTGGAAAAAGGTTACTGTGATTTTCTATCTATTAGTTGACTACGGAGCTTCTTCATCCCGACCTATCTATATGTGAAAAGCACTCCGCCAGAATCCTCGTAGTACTAAGTCGTGGCTTACAAGCTAGCCCCTACTCCTTGTTTGGGCAAGATCTATATGGTTTACCAACCTGGCATAGACACCAGATCCTTTTTATCAAGCGTGCAGGACCAGTGAAGAAAAAAGATTTGCAAAAACACACATGAAACATATTGAACTCCTAAGAAACACCTGACCTCAGGTGCTTTTTTTTTTTCCTTCTGGATGGTTCTGATGTAGTGAACAGCTTCCGACCATTATGACCTTTTATTTAATTTTTTATTTTCTATAGGAACTCACTACTGCTGCATTTCAAATGTGCCTGCCTATTGCCTTAATTTACAGACCTCTGCGATTCACATATAGCCACACTAATGTAAGACAGCTCAATCGAGTCTAGCCTGAGATATAAAATCACACTAGCCAATCAAAAAAGTAGCCAAACAAAGCCAGGTAGTTTTCATCCATAAGTACACAGGTGAACAAGTAGAAAGAGCTTACTTGGTAGTGGGGAACTCTTGCATTATCTGAGTGTATATGCCTTTTCAAAACTAGCATCGTAGGAACTTTAAGAAAAAGATATTGTTTTAGCAGCTCTTATTTCTATTTTACTGCTCAACTCGCTCTTAAACATAAAAAGGGCACTTACCCAGAAAGGTCAGTTTTCTTACTAACCCACTTTAAAAGCCAGATCATATGCGGCGATATACTACGGCTGAAAGAAAACGAAGACAACAAAGCTTTCCCAGTGAGAAAACGGAGGACTTTACACACTTTTGCTTATTACCAAAGAAGCTTGTTGAAAGCGCTCGCTTCGTGAAAACAAAGCAGAAGGAAGCGGAATGTCCCGTCCACCAATAGTATACAGAATTTGGATACGTCACTAACTATAGTGAAAAGGATCTTCGGAGTTTTTACGATGTTCCAATCAATGGGTAAGAAGATCCGCCCACAATATGTTCATCTCTTGCTTCAAAGACTAGTTCTTCCGAAGGAGAGAAAGGAAGAGTAGTTGTAAGATAACACCGAGAATAGTTACGAGCCATATGTGACTGTGCAAAAAGTACGATTTACCTAGCAAGCATTTCTTTTTTGAATTCATTAGCAACAAGCTGTTTGTGTATCACTTTGAACTGGGAATTCATTTATTGCTTTTTCACTGAAGTACTCTTGCTTTTGAACTCAGCGAATCCCTCCTTTTCCTCCACTCTCACCATTATACCTCCACCTGCTTGACAAGAAGGTAGCAGAGGGAGTGATGGTGATTGAGAAAAGATATGGTATTTGGGGGATGCAATACGAAACTATGTTATGTCAGATATGCGGAGGGCATACTAATAGGAATTCCGAAGATAAAAAGAATGGATAGATGTGGGTACCTGCTGCGAGATAAAGTAAGGAACCTTCTTCTTTCAGTATGCAAGAGTCTCGGTATTCGAATAAGATGGTCCAGGATGGAGGGCAACAAGCTGGGGGAAGAAGGAACCGAGGAATACCAGTCAGGTACAGGGATTAGTACTCTCTTTATCCGATGAGGGCAAAGTCAGAGCTTACATTCCCATTACAAGGTGGAAAGAGAAACTCTCCTTTGACAACTTGAAAGAGAAAAATGGGCGAAGAACAAAGAAAAGATGGGTGGTCCCCTTCAAAGCATTTTCTTGCAAGGGCCTATCGCGAAAGAACTCAAGCCAATACTTTTTAACGTAGTAGATCCTAGGAAACATACGTACGAGATATTTAGAGCCCTTCTTCGGCAAGGGTATCCGGTAAAAGGAGGACGGTTCCTAATCTTTTGATCGGCAAAGGGTTCGATGCATTGATTTTCGCCTATGAACGAGTCAATCAGCTAGATCTACTTGCGGCAAACGGCACCTTCCTTTCCCAGCCAATGGTACGTAAGGCAATGGTTGTTATTGAAGTTCAGATCAGGGCTAGGTTTCGGCTTTTTCCACGGTTCCGTAACGGTAGGTTTCGGCTCCTCGCTACATCCCTTCTGCTCCTACTAAGGACGCTGCTGAACCGATAGGATTTGCCGAGCGAGCACTACCATAACTTATGGTATCTGACCAGTGTTAAGCATTAGCCAACCAGGGAAAGAAACTAAGCGACTACCTGCGCTGTCACACGGCTCCATTTATCGAAGAAAGGGATCAGACTGCTGCCATTAAGGCAATGAAATTGACGAGGAAGAGTAAGGAGTTTGGAATGACAACTAGTCACTTCTTGCTGAAGATCTGTTCAGTGAAGGAAGCTTCACTATGATGTGTTAATGCCAATGGAGGATATGTTGCATGTTTGGTGTCCAAAGAAATGAGGATACTGGAACTAGCTTCTGGGGTCCAAGGATACCTCCGCCTTTCACTTTCATCTCTTGATACCGAAATTCGCCTAAGGTCTGGCCTTCTACTCTACTTTGATTCAGATTCATTTGTCGAGAGATAGTGGATAGAATGAATAGTAGAAGTTCCGCTGTAAGCAGTTACGAATGGGGAGGGTATCATTAAACCCAGTCTTCGCTTAAGACTTATCTAGTTTTGCTCCCTACTCTCAAGTAAGTAGAAGGGGAAGGGATAAACCTAAACTCTGACCTATGCTGTTGGTCAGAGAAATCCTCCTCTTTTAATAGAACTATGCGAACAACAATTTCGAAAAAGAGGGATGGTAGAAGTCCTTGCGAGGTAGAGCCAGACAGAAGACCAAGAAAGACGCCAGAAGAACGGATTTACATATATTATATATAGTGGACGGGCATTGTTGATATTTCCAGGAGGTCAACTATTGATATTGAATGAGAGGGACCTCTCTTTTTACTTCATCCTCACAAATCACGATCTACTAAAAGGATAGTTTCCCAAGATAGAGGGATATTGGTTCAAATCCAATTCGTGAGACCAGAAGAAAGGTCAGTGTAGAGAAGCTCGGTCAGGGCATATCCTAAAGCCATTGCCTCCAGCCAGTAGTAGTGGTAGGTAAGCATCTTAAGTTAGGGGTGAAATTGCTTTTCTGACAAGGAAAGGGATTGTAGGCAAGCCTGTATAATTTCCTCTTACCTCTTCTCTTCATTTCCATCTTTCAACATATTCCCAAGCCTCTTCCACTGGTGCTCGCTCGGTAATTTCTTGTTTCACTGCTGCCTTGGATGCTCTAACTTATTTGGTTTAAAGCCTTCATTGTACGACTGAGGATTGGGTAGATGCTGATTCCGCGGCTCAGATTCAAATAGAACAGAACTGACCACTTTCGTCTGAATCATAATTTCTCGAAAGAACTCTTTCGATAATGTGTTTTTATTCCACTCAATTAGATATAGAGATGCTAGACTGGACTGTCTGCTTTCTTAGTGGACACGAGACCCTGCTCCTTCTTCTTTCTCATTTGCCTCTTTCTTGATCGTTTAGTTCTTGGCTTTCATCCCCAGTGAGTAACTACGGCACGAAAGAGTAACGTATAACGTGACGATCCTAAAAGAGAACCAAAAGCTAGGCAGAAGAAGAATTCCATTCAAGCGAAGAACAGAGTGAATCCGCGAACCGATGATCATTTTTCCACTGACTGCTATAAGATATAACTGAATATTTGGGTCTTTAAATGGCTTTTTCTTCTTCTTCCGTGATTCGGTATCAGAGCAACGAACTTCTAGGACTGATCTAGGTTGGAACTGGGGTTGCCTAGCGATATCACTTAGCTCAATCTAAAGATATCTGAGCTTGTACCGCATGGTTGGAGGCAAGAAAAGCAGAAGCACCAATGACCTAGCCACCGATCAGTATATTAGAAGGTTTTATAAGCAGCTCTTTCTTAGCTTATTGCACCGTATCCAACGTACGCTCATATAGGCTCAACTAGTAATACCAATGTAGGAACTCCGATTGGTTTCTCACAGGTCGGATCCAATAATAAATAGACTTTATGGTAAGGAGAACGAAGCTAGCAAAGCCAGGCAGAGAGAGTTCTTCTTGATAGGAATATCGGGATAAGGGCTTATTGATAGGAATAGAGAAGCATAGGAGGAAAACAGGGCGGATGACTCTATGACTTGTAAAAAATAGGGCTTGGCTTGTAAGGAGTCTAATAAAACTAGAATCGTTACAAAGTAGATATGTTTTTTCTCGCCCATTTTTCTGCCGTCTCATATGTATGAGTAGCAGTATTGGCATTGAAAGAACGTGGGTACAGGAAATAGGGCGGTGGGGGCTAGGCTAGGTCATGTGTCTATTGGGAAAGGTAAGAGTTTATGGAGGTCTCACTCTTCTATGATATGGGTCTTTTGTACTACTCCTCTCTTCTTGTCGTACTCGTCTTTGCAGTGAAATAAATGGTTTTGGGTATGGAGAACTATGAGATAGATCACTTTCTTACAACTTGATTTATTCAAAGCAAACTAGATACCATATCTACAGGTCCGTTGGAGAACTCTAAGTAGTAGTTGAAGCAAGGCATTAGGAAGATAGGTCCCACGTAGGGAGGGGAGTTTCTAATTGGACGTGCATTCATTCCCTGGGGAGGGCGCTTTAAGTGCCGGATTTGTACACATAGTAAAGACATGAGGGTATTCAATTTTGGAATATAACATGAACTCTCTCCTCTAGCTGGAGAAAGAAGGCTGGTTCTCGGTAGTCGAGGAGAGGTGGAATCTTTCTTAGAACGGAATGTTAAGACACGACCTAACATGTTTCCTGGCAGGTAACGTATAGAAGACTGAAAGTTGAAGTTCCGGTGGGTCTCGTCAATCGATTACCTTCCTTATTGCGCCTGCCCCTAATTGGAGCTCTTCTTATCTATTTCTATACCGAGAATAGCTTTATTGACGGGCTGAACGAACCCCTCACTTGGCTAACTCAACAATCATATGTCTGAGAGTCTGGTCTAACTAAGCGGATTGGAGGCGGGCATTTTCATTTCAACGTAGCAGTAGGGAAAGTGATTTCGGGGGGTTAGTACACATGGGCAGTTGGGACAGTTACAGGTAGTTAAGTTCGGTCTTATTCTTATGGGCAAGTGGTCCTAGAATCTCTCTTTCCTTCTCTAAAGTATAGCTTTACGAAACTAGAATATGAGTAAATATAGAAATAGAATAATAAATAAGAATATCATATAGCCGTGTATTAGTAAGGATAGGTTTTGGTGAGTAGTAGTTCTTGGCATTAGTAAGCTAGCTTCACTAGACTATCTATGACAGGAAATTCGGTAAATGCACAATACAAGCAAGCAGGGGGAGCGGATTCCCAGAGAGAATTCCCGTGTTACTCTGATATTAGAAATCGAGGAAACTAGCACTTTAGAAAGAATGCAGAAAAATGATGGAACTAGAACGAAGCTCTACAAAGTTCACAACTCACCATTGCAACCGTAGGAATCTCTCCGAGGGTAGTAGGTCGGGGGAGCACCTTCCCTTTGCCTTATGGGACCCTCGATCATACTCTTTTCTGATAGCCGGAAAGGAATGACCTAACTTACCACTGAGTAGGCGCCCTTTTTCTTTTCCTTCTAAACTAGCTGCTCTCGCTCTACCAGTTCGTACTGAACTTTCACTTTAATTTATTTAATTTATAGGCGGGCGAGCCCTCGATTTGCATTATCCGTTGGATAAAAATAAATATCATAATCAAGTAGATAATGCGATGACTGCCTATCTCTTTCGAGAAGGAGTCCTTTTTCCGATACTTACTATTGGGGTAGGCTAAGGTTACATAGATTGTCTCCTATCTCTCCCCTGTCCTCTCGAGCTAATGACTAAACCGACCCACGACGAGAGGATCAACCACTGCCATAGAAAGAGCAGCGACTAACTAAAACCAAGGAATCCATCATCTGGCATATTGGCAATGGGCGAACTGTCCGAGTGTGGCGTGATCCGTGGATTCCCAGAGCCAGCACTCTAACCAACTGAGCTATTTCCCCAACTTTAAATTGCTAAAAACAGCTTCATTTCGGTATATTTATATATAGCTTTCGCCCTTTAGTTCAAACAAACTTCATCTCCTGCGTCGGCTGTTTCACCTCAAAATGGCCTAAAGTACCTCGCCGAGCACATAAGCGAGTTCAACCACATCGTGAACCAATTGAAGTCGGTCGAGTACCCATTGGGCGATGAGTAGAAGGCACACTGCTTTTTTTTTTCCCTCTATGCCGGATAGTTGGTCCACAACCTTACTTATATGTTTATGTGGCAACGCCAAATTCTCTACTATGTCCGTGACCGCATCGTAAACGAAGAGATTCGTAGGAAGGAGCGAGGCAAGACCAAAAGCTTTTTTCCACGTTTCGTTTTCTATGTGATATAATACCTAACTCTGCAATTTCTTTCTACTGCATCTTAGGCAAGCAATGTTCAGTTACAGGTGCTCCGTCTCACCAAAAGCAAGGAAAGTAGGAGTTACTTGAGGCATAAAAGCAAGAATGCCAGGATTTCCCATGAATTGCAGAGAAGTCGACTGGGTCTGATCGTATGAAAGAAATTCCTCCTCGATCAACATCGTAGGGGACATCGTTGGTTAAGTGGCGGGGGGAAAAGCTAGTTATTTCTAAAAGCAAAGGATCCATAAAATGAACCAATCGAGCAACTACGGCAATGCTCGATGCTATTTCGGGGCCTATGAGTAAGCGAAATGAAAGGACAGGTCAAGTACAGGAATAGGTAAGGTTTTCTGTCGCATTTCTTTCTATAGCATTGCTATATTGCTTTATGCACTTGTCGGCCTACTCAGCGAATGTATGGATTCGGCCGGGAATAAGTACCCCTTACGGGAATCGAACCCGTGTCTTCGACATGAAAAGACGATGTCCTAACCACTGGACGAAAGGGACCAAAAAGCAATTCTTCATATACCTAAGAAAAGAGAATAGAAGTGGTTCCTTTTCTTTCTATACGAAATTCGACGATTTCGTTTGTGTTCATGTTGGCGATTTCAGATGTGAATGAGGCCGGTCGTCTCCCCTTCCTACGGGTTCCCAGTGACACATCAACCACGCCCCTTCCTTTTCTCCAATCATAAATAACCTGATCTCTTTCTTTGTCTTTCATCCCCCCGTCCCCTTCTTTCTAATTCAAAAAAGAAAGGGGGGGCGGTAAGGCGCCTATGGTTTGACAGGCAGGCTCGCAACTTACAAAGGGCACTCGCTGCTCGCAGGCCTGCTCTTTCTATTATGATTTCTATGTCTATGAAAGCTCCTTTGACTCCAGCCCCATAAGCTATTCTTTCACCAGCACCTGCACCTACGAGACGACTATTGCTATTATTTTGCATTGCCATTCTTCTTCCTACTTCGAGGGGATCTGTAAAGAGAAGAAATGGACAAAAAAATGAGCTAAAGCCAAGCGAACAATTAAACAACTCGAGTGAAAAAGCCAGGAAAGAAAAGCTCTAACTTGAGTAAAAAAGCCAATAACCAAGATAAAAAAAGCTCGGCGAGCGAGTAGGTTAGGTAAAAGACACTAAGCTAAGATTAAAGGTAAGTAACTAGTATCGATCCACGGGAGCAAGGAACAAGAAAGGTCTTGAGCTGCCAAGAAGAATCTGGGTCGGGAGCAGGGGTTGGTGGAACAACTGGACAAGCCTAAGTATCTAGCTTTGCTCACCTTGTTGAAACTAGCCCCGTTGCAATAGAGAAATCCTTTCCCGTTGAGAATGAACAGCTTTACCAAGGCATTCCACTGTCTTTGCTGGAACTGCTGTCCTCACTGAACTAACTGCCCGTTTCACTTGTCCCGTAGCTGGCTTGGAATAAGAAAAGTCTTTTCTTCCTTCCCCGTGAGCTAGAAGGAAGAGAGAAGCTGTGGCTGGCTTTGTTCACTCGGCTGGCTGGTCTATTTATTGCTATTTTGTCTTAATAGAGAAGAAGCTTTTTCCTGCGAAGATCAAGTTGAACGGTGAGTTCTAAAGGTTTTCCTGATGTACCAGTGTCTGTGTCGCTTTCCAAGTAGTCCTTTCTTATTTAATCAAAGAAAGGGCTTCAAAATCCAGAACTGCTAACAAACCAAGGATATAAGAATATTCATTAGGTTAATCACTTTTCTGTGTTCATTAGTGAACTTCCCCAGATAACAAATGTCTAGAATCTCCAGATAAGGAAGTACTCTTCTCAAAACACAACTGCTAACTACAGATAATTCTTCATTTGCTCCTTGGTTTAGACTTTAGAACAGCACTAGATCTTAAGTAATTGTGGGAGCTCCTAAAGCACCAGACCATTTTATGAACCAATTGCAAGTAAAAGTAGTCTTTGCAGCAAGTTAAACAATAGTATCACAAGTTCACAACTATGAATGCTCACACTCAGGATAGACGCCCAGCTTTATTAAGAAAGCCAAAGTTCATACAATACAATAAAAAAGGAAATAAGGAAAGCAGGGGACACCTGCGTTACAATGAGGTAATCTGACTTATAACGACTCCTGAACAACTCAAACACTAGAAAGCACTAGTATCACCAAACCAACAACTGAGCTTTCGACAGACGGACTTAGTCTTTCTTCAGGTCCCGCTAACCTAGTGATGTAGAAGATTAGCGCCGGATGGCACAAGGCGCTTTGCTGTAAAACGCAGCCTCTCCACAGAGTTTTGCTGCATGCTGGGCCCTGATGGTGGAACTGTCATTTTGGGGAAGAAGAAAGCCGCCCCCTTTTGCGGCAGAGTGGGCAGCATCGCTTTCCCTCGCGTAGCTTCGATGCCATGAAAAAGCAGAAAAAAGACAAGAAAAAGAAAAAACAGTATCTTTTGGATTCCTGCCATTAATTACAGGAAAACGAATTGTGGAGCTGTAGGCTTCAAAGTAAGGGGAGGACCGAGATTATATACCCAGCAGCAGCGCGGGATCGAAGGGCTTGGTTGGAAGGTAAGTTGGTGGTAGGTTAGGGGTCTTTCCCGCGTGATAGGCTTGGCGCTTCCCGCCTGATAGATAACCACCACCACAGGCCCTTTTACATGCAAGACTGCCATGCGGCACGAATTTAACGGTAGGTACAATCCTGATAAGTTTGCAGCAGTTGAGTCATGCCTTTGTAAACAAACCTTTCCCACCTTTAACAAACCGATCCAAAACCAAGAAAGAAAGAAAAGAAGGAATTTTAGCACAAGGTTCGCCAGACTTGCTTCTCGCTGCGCTCGATCAAAGAAAGATAAATCGAACAAGAGCTGCGCTCGACCAAGAAGTCATGGGGCTAGCTCGAACGATATAAAGATGGAATCAGCAGTGTCAGAAGTCAACCAAAACAGAGTAGCATGGCCGGGCAGTAAGCTTTCGAAGCCTCAACAACAGAATAGCAATAGAATATTTTCTGACGCAGATGGTATTTTCATTTTTTCAAGTGCTATTGCCTTGGAAGTCCAGTTTCATTTTGGCTGGGAGTTCTCTGTCAGCTAGTGGGAGTCCCGCTATTCTCATTGTAGGCGTAGTTGCTTCTTTCATCCAGCCCAGCACGCCATATAATCCCTTTTCCATGCCCGTGCTTTTACCTCTTTCTACGCCTAAGTTAATGTCGATCCAAAGGAAGCCATTTAGATCTGAGTTAAGGAAGGAAGTGAATTTAAGCAAGAGAGCGATAGGATAGATATAAAGCTTAGACCAATAGGCATCTTAGGAAAGCCGGTTTTTAGGAAAAAAAGTATATTAGTATACTACCTCTTGGAGTTTCAGTTGCTATCCATTCTGTTTGAGTGCCATATAGCTTTTCCTATTCAGTTCTAGAACTAGTGGTTACAGCGAATGAGCAATCTTGTGTATATCCAAGGTAAAGGGCAAGAGACTCTGTCAATTCATCCAATGAGTAAGCAGGACAGTGAAGTTATAAATCCTTTAAGTCCCTCTTGAATTTAAGTAAACTCCGGCCCTCAAAAGTCAACAAGTTTTCAAGGGTAGGGGTAGCGTTTACTAGCCAGCAAGTAAGATAACAAAGCTCTTTTTTTCAATAAGAAAAAGTAGTAGTTTTCCACGGCGGTGGGGTCTCAATGGAGGAGAACTTTCCTGTTCATCCTACACTACAGCATAGGCAAGATCTCATCCTTCGGCGAATCTAGGGGCTCAGAAGAGTGTCACCAACGACGTCGGTGGGCCAAACCAAAGAAAGACTGTCTCTTTAACGACGTGGTCACGGGGATACGATCCGACAAGAGAGATGCTGAAGAATATGCCCTCCTCAAGGGGTCAAGCACTCGATCAGAACTAAATCATCCTGCGGCACTCACAGCATGAGCACATAGGGCAAGATAAAGAGAAGGATAAACGCTAAAGAGATCGTCAACTTCACCTTGGCATGCTTCCATCAGTGCCTCAAAACATTTGCTATTCTTATCTCTAGAAGGGTGCTTCTATTGTTGTAGTGTTTCTAGCGAAAGAGGATTTACAGTCCCACGCCAGCAGCCTGCCAGAACCATTAATACAGGGTTTGATCCACTGAACACTTGTTTTTATCTACGAAGAGTTGAGTTGCTACCTCGAGGTGTCGACTTAGCTATTTGCCGAGAAATAAGCACAGCCTGCCTTCTACCCATTATGTCGACGATTAGGTAGAGCTCTTACGGGGGCTAGGTTACCAGGATACGACCGTTCCGCAATAGAACATGGCACTAATGTATCCCCTAAGGTCCCAGCACCTTTTGATCAATACCGAAATCATAACATTTCTATATGATAATTTGAGATTGCTCTACCAGACCTGACTACCAAGATTGACCTCTCCATGCTCGTCATTTCTAGTGCTTGCACAACCTCCTGGCGCCTTATTTACTGACAATTCCCCGGGTGTAAGCCAGCACTTGCAAATGTCTTTTATTTCATTAAAAAACTCCGCTTTGTCGACATCGTCTTTTCCAAACATTCGAGGTCTTAGTTGCAAGTATGAGAAATGTTGGTTTTGGTTAATAAAAATGAAACATTCAGGACTGGATATTATTTGACAAATAAGCCTTTACTTAATTCACGCTCCGCCCTCAAAGTGCCAATTTAAAAGCGAACAGCTAGAAGCTCCCGCATCAGAAGCTAGAATTGACGCCACGGCATAAGGCATCGCCTCCATGCTATGTGCACACGGCCCCGAAGTGGAATGGCTAATTTGCACAATCTGGGAAGCCCGGCCTTCTCCCTCTCAGTTCCTCCGCAATCGACTTACCAGAAATCGTCGTGGCAACTCCACTTCAACCCCCCACTCTTTCCCGGTGCCTATACTTAGCCCTTTGAAAAGTCTTCCAGTACCTCCCGCGTGGCAGCCCGTCAGAAGCATGCCTCATAAGAATCTTTGTGGCGACGGTCGAAGCCTCCTCACTCAACTTCTGAATCAAACCACCTTCCGGCTTCGTACTACTACTACCTCCTAGGTCGTCGTTCTTTCCATTGCTTCATTGTCCTCAGCTCATCGAATTCTGAACATAG